CTATTCCTTCTTTTCTATCGAATCGATCATAACCACTACCTACATTCCACAAAATTGTACACCATAAGTAGGCGCTAATAAAAAGACCCGCGAACCCATAAAAAGACATTACGAGCCCTTGTGGAAAAAAAATGATTTGTTGAGACGGAAATAAAGATATCAAATTTTTACCAAGATAACTGGAAGTTCCAACCAATAAGAAGCCTGATGAACCTAAAAAAAGGATAATGGCCCAGGAAAAATTACTTATTTTTCGAGACCCCCTTATAAGTTCTATCCATATATGTTCTGATCGCCAACTCATACTTGATCTGATTTCATTTTATTGGAATTGAGAGCATAGCCCAATGAATTTTACTTTACTGTATTTTGTTTCCGAAATAACTCTCATCAACTAGCACTATTTTGATGTGAACCCTTAGGAATAATTCATAAAACGGGTTAGATGGAAAAATACCTCTTCACTTTATGGCCCTACTAAGTATATCGGCATACATATTAATACATAGACTTTGACTTTCCATTTCCGACATCCGCCAATCATTATTCTAGTTGAAAATAGCTAGAATAAATTTACCCATATATCATTTTCTGTATGTATAAGAACTCTTTGATTTATGTATGTTCTATTTCTGTTAAGTAGAAACCCCATGTTATACCATACTCAAATAAATTATTTATTTTATCTAAGTTAAAAAAAAATAAGATAATGAGATTTAGTCCTATCAGAGATCTAAACAATCTTGTTTTTTTGAACATAAAGAAATAAAGAAGCCATTGCCATGGCCGGAAATACTAGGCCCACTAAAGGCACAAAAATAGAGGGAAAGTTGAAAGTTATCATAGAATGAATACCTCGATTTAATTTACTATTTGTACCTGTTATTATTATATTGTTTCTATTGTTATAAAGATATCTTCTAATAATTTTAATTATAAAATGAAAATTCCTTATTAATGCGATTCTAATTACTATTTTTGTAATTATGAAACTTTCATTTTAAGTAATTATAAATCGAAGTATATATCTAAATGAGTATATATAATAAGTGCAAGGAATGTAGAACTAAATAAATGGACTTATTCATCTTTCGACACGAAGGATATGTATGAAAATTTAGTTTATTATTTATTCTTCTTCGTTTGTTCTTGTCTTCTACTTCTAATTTAATAAAGAAAAGGTTTTTTAAAAATTACTGAAATATTTCTAGACTTCTTAGTCAAAATTCAAAGATAGAAAATATATAATTGTGTATTTTTCTATATTTGAATTTATTATATAATACATACGTAAGAAGAACTTCGCCTAATTTCACAAAAGCAAGAATTCATTCTTTTATAGAGGCTTGCTGATTCGTAATCATGAATATTAGTAAAAAAAAAAAAAAAAGAAAAATTATATGCAACTGGTGATTCTTTCTAGAATTCGATCTTATAAATCTTAAGTCACCAAAAAAATCTGTTCTTCTTTTTTTATTTTGATTCCGATAAGCTACCTACGCGTTTACTACAAAAAATGAATTAAACGGAATAGTCTTTTAATTTTGATTCAAAGGAAAGAAAGCGTGGAGTTGAAATAACTCACTCAGAACGCTTTTTAAAGAATTACGTGGTACAATTAGATCGAATAAGCCCTTTTGGAATAAATATTCAGCCGCTTGTGACCCTTCGGGTACTGTTTTATTTAATGTTTGTTCAATTACTCTTTTACCCGCAAATGCAATGTAGGCGTTGGGTTCGGCAATAATGATATCCCCCAACATACCAAAACTAGCTGTCACCCCACCCGTAGTGGGAGATGTAAGAATGGGTACATAAAATAGTTTTTTATTTGATTGATAATCGTATAAAGCAGAAGATATTTTAGCCATTTGCATCAAGCTCAAACTTCCTTCTTGCATACGTGCACCCCCAGAAGCACACACTATAACAAGAGGTATAAATTTTTTGGTAGCATACTCGATCAAACGGGTAATTTTCTCTCCGACTACAGATCCCATACTACCTCCCATAAACTGAAAATCCATAACCCCAATTGCGACGGGAATACCATTTAGTTGGCCTATACCTGTTTGAACAGCCTCAGTTAACCCTGTCTTTCTTTGATAAGAATCAATACGATCTTTATACGGCTCCTCCTCCGAATGAAATTCAATGGGATCCAGAGATACCATGTCTTCATCCATAGGATCCCAAGTGCCTGGATCAATCAAAAGTTCGATTCTATCTGAACTACTCATTTTCAAATAATATCCACATTGTTCACAAATATTCATTTTTGACTTCAAAATTTTTTTATAATTTAATCCATAACACTTTTCGCATTGAACCCACAAATGCCTGTATTTTTGAGTTACATCGAGATTATTATAACTTTCTCTTATAGTTAAATCACCCGTATTCCTTATACTGGAACTCTCGCTTTCATTACTATTTCGATTTTCACCATAAATGTAACTGTCACTATAATTGTCACTACTACTTACAATGGAAGCATCAA